AATATTTATTCTTTATTACATTACAATATTTATACCAGAAGATTTAATCAATGAATTAGAACGAATCAATCGATCCATTTTTTTTTATACTATGTTTCTAATGGATACGTTTCTTTTAGATCATGATTATATTTTCTTTTTTAGACTATGATTCCATATTCATAAAATTTATAAGATTTATTTCCAGTTTTAGATCTTTCAATAATAACTCCTTACTCCCATGGATCTATTTCAAATTCATGAATCATCCCAGGAATTTTTCTATTTGATTGTATAGTTTATACCCACTATGTAATGCACACAACACAAAACAGATGGTTATTCTATTCTCATCATAGAATGATTATTCGAGTCTTTTTAACCTTTGGGTCATATCAATTAAACCTTCTATAATTAGCCTAATCGGTAAGATAAATTCTTTGATTCTTCAACTTCGATGAAATCGGAATAGTTCCTTTCATTCTTAGACAACTACATTTGGATTAAATTAAATCGAATCTAATCGGATTCAAATATTTTCTTCTATTGATTCCTTTCAAAAAAACAAATAATTTGAATAGAAGGTCATATCTTTTTTTTAATGATTCTTTTTTATGTTATTTCGTACTGTACAATTAATTCCTTTGTTTGTGGGATCATTTTCTCGCAAGAGGTAGTTAAAATAAAAAAATTATAGAATGGATTGTTACCTATGCCTAGATCTCGGATAAATGGAAATTTTATTGATAAGACCTTTTCAATTGTAGCCAATATCTTATTACGAATAATTCCGACAACTTCAGGAGAAAAAGAGGCATTCACCTATTACAGAGATGGTGCGATTTGATTTTTTTATTTACTGCTTTCGGTCTTCGGAGAAAGATACATTATTCGGGATAGAAAGAAAACAAATTTGAAATAAATCTACGCTTTTTGTAAAGGTGAAGTTTGTAAATAAAACAATTCCTTCTGTCGTGTATCCACGATTAATGCAGCCTCAGATGCTTCAATTATCAATTCTAGTATTCAGCGAAAGGTTACACACCTATCCTATGGGTTAAGTCAACCCTACTCCACGAGTACCGATAGGCAGCATAGGGGAAGAGGCACTACGCCTAGGAATCAACAATACGAAAACTTTGTTAGAAATTATACCTTTTCTTTGTCGGGATCGGGACTAAGAAGAATGGTTGGGACAACAGACATCCATCTCGTTCGTATTTTGGATACCCGTATAACCATCGAAGACTGTTGAAGTGACTAATTCCTGGAAATTGAGGGGTGTTAAGGACAAAGAAATTGTTAGAGTTATCATTTTTATAAGGTACTTGATGTTAAGAAAAGATCTTTTACAGGAAGGTTGGCTAGAAATTTCTTGTAAAAACACTAGCCCCCTTCGGTTCATAATGAAATTATTTCAATCTTTTTTGATTCCAGATATTCTTCTCATTATGCACATAAAAATAAAAAAAGGAGGAGCCGTATGAGATGAAAATCTCACGTACGGTTCTGGAACGGAGATTCTTTGAATCGAATGACGACCGTAACGGATGTCCGCTCAATCCGAAGGAAATTATGCGGAAGCTTTACAGAATTATTATGAAGCTATGCGACTAGAAATTGATCCCTATGATAGAAGTTATATACTCTATAACATAGGCCTTATCCATACAAGGAACGGAGAACATACGAAAGCTTTGGAATATTATTTTAGGGCGCTAGAACGAAACCCGCTCTTACCACAAGCTTTTAATAATATGGCCGTGATCTGTCATTACGTGCGACTATCTCCACTATAGAAAGAAAAAAAAGGAAAGAAAGAGAAAAAAAATGCGCGAATAAATACTCGAAAATAGGCTTTCTACATATCATAGGTATCGTCCAAAACAACGATTTTTATCAGCTGTAGCAAAGAAAAAGAAAGAAACTTCGTAGAAGTCGAAGTAGGAAGTAATAGGTATGCCTAGATCCTTTAGTCTATGGATAAAGAAAGGGTCTAATTGACAGAAAAAGCACCGTAAAGATCAATTAAGTGAGATTTTGGTCCGATACAATAAGAACTGCTTACTTATGTAACGATAGGAGATAAAAGTTAGGAATCAACTTATGTAATAGAGTCGATCCCCTAAGGTATTGAGCAGCGGTGTAGAATCAGATCCCAAAGATAGTAAGTCTTTTCTTCCTTATCAAAGAAAAGACTTTTTCAAAAATTCTATATCTATATAAATTTATATATGAAACCGAGATAGTTACCTTTCAGAAAACTCTAATGATAGCGGAAAGACCTATGTTTTATTCTTCTGAAGGTGGGAGAAAAGATAAAACTAAAACTGATTCAACTATTAATCAAAATTAAAGTTTGAAACTCATCTACTTAACCTCTTTTGGTTAACTCGAAAAAAATGAGATAGATCCATGAGAAATCTCATTCAATTAGATATGGTATTAAAAAAAGGGACACCAAAAGAATTGACTGCTGAGCCGTATGAGGTAGGAAACTCTCAAGTACGGTTCTAAGGGA